GGCAAGAGGTCAACGATTACGCGAGTTGCTTAAACAATCCCAATCAGACCCTCTTACTGTGGAAGAACAGATAGCTACAATTTATATTGGAGCAAATGGATATCTTGATTCGTTAGAAATTGGACAGATAAAGAAATTTCTCATTAAGTTACGTACCTACTTAAAAAAGAATAAGCCTCAATTTCAAGAAATTTTATCTTCTACCAAGACATTCACCGAGGAAGCGGAAACCTTTTTGAAGGAAGCTATTCAGGAGCACACTGAACTGTTTCTACTTGAGGAACAAGCATAAATTTATAACTCTAATTCTATTGTTAGAACAAGAGTTATTCTTGCGAATTATTTCTGATTCAAATCATTCAAAAAAGGGGTTTCTTGGTATCGCCACTTTAAAAATAGATGGAAAAAAATTGCGTCCAATAGGATTTGAACCTATACCAAAGGTTTAGAAGACCTCTGTCCTATCCATTAGACAATGGACGCTTTTCATTCCTATTTCATTCTTTCGCATTCTCCCTTTATCTTTTTTTTTCTCAAAAATGAAAATTTTTTTAGGTAAAAAAAAAAGAATGCATATTCGAATGGATGATGCATATAGAATAAGGAATATGGGGCGGGTAGCGGGAATCGAACCCGCATCGTTAGCTTGGAAGGCTAGGGGTTATAGTCGACATTAATTTATCATTCTTAACGTCTCTAATTCAAAACCGAACATGAAAATTTTGTTTCATTCGGCTCCTTTATGGAAAATTGATGTATTCCTAGAAAAAAAAATTAGATCCATAACATCTATGTCAGCTTTTCTTATTAAAGACCCCCAAAGCCACTCGCTTTTTAGATGATCCCTCTAGAGAAGGGGGATTCTATTATCCCAAATCCGTCTAATCTAGTTACTTCGTTCCCTATTTCCACTCGAGGGATCCTGAGGAAAAGAATTTTATTTAGTTTCCACCGAGCTAAAATAATATGCTGATGGTTCTAGTAAACCAAAACTACCATTTTCTAGCTATTTGGCTTTAATCTTAGCTTATACAAGACAAAAATTTAAGATCTAGTTACGATTGGAAATGCACTTTTGTTTTTTATCTTCATCCATAGATCCTTTACTTATATTTATTAATTGGAAGATTTGATCCAATTTTTTTTTATTATGCTTCGTGACTCTATAACCCTTTTATTCAATTTCAATTGAACTTTGGATACAAATCGTGAGAATTTCTATTTTTCCTCAAATATGCTATTGAGGGGAAAAGGATTAAACTCTTTTTAGGAAATAAAGTTTTTTTTTTGATCGGAATATGAAAACCCCGAAAGACCCCTTAACTTTTTAAGTTATTAATTGAACGAATCACACTTTTACCACTAAACTATACCCGCTTCATATTCATTATTATATATGAATATACCTTTTGTCGAACAAAGGAATGAGATGCTATCTTAATAGCATCAGACTCATTAAAACTTGAGCGTTGACACTTCATCAGGGGTACTTGAAGTCGAAGTACAGAAAGTTTTTTAAAATAACCAAATTCTAATAAAGTTAGAATAAAGCAAAAAGTCTCATTTTTCACTTGTTATAAGTCATTACTGACAGTCCAAAATTGAAGGAATTATTGAAGCTGGGCTATAACTACGACGAATTCCTCATTTTTTTTTTTTTTACTTCAACTGACCTATTTTTGAATTTGAACTCGGATTAATTGGATCTTAAATGCTCAATGTCCCTTGAACAAATAAAAGAGTTATGTTATATATGTTATAACATATGTGTGTTTCATTTTTTATATTATATTATTTAATATCTGTATGTGCTTTTTTCCAGTTAAATAATTAACTAAATTGAGAAAAAAGACTCAAAATTCAAAAAAATACTTAATTCAAAATACTACTTAATACTAATTAATAAATACTAAAAAAAAAAATTATTAATTTGAATATTCTTTCATTTTCATATTTTATAGTATATTTTATAGTATTTTCTATAGTATTATATTACTAATACTAATAAATTACACTTGGAATGGAGATAAAAATTGTCTTTATTGTTACTTCAACAACTTCAATAACAAGTATCTTTGATTTGATATAATAAAAACAAAAAATGAAATCATTTGATCTATGAAATGATTGATTCATCAGAAGTAATGTAATAACCCGGCCTGGTTAAGTACTGGCCGGGGGAATGGACTTTTCTTACAAAATGAAAATCAAGGAAGTAAGGTTTTTCAATTTAAATCTTTTTTACTTCGCCTGTCACACCATATAAAAAATTTTCAATTTGAATTGGGAGAGATGGCTGAGTGGACTAAAGCGACAGATTGCTAATCCGTTGTACGAGTTATTTGTACCGAGGGTTCGAATCCCTCTCTCTCCGCTCCCCTCGATCGCTTCAGACTTTCAAAATCTTTTTTTTTTTTATTCCTCACGTCCAGGATTACGTCCCGGATCATTAGATAAGAATCCAAAGATGAAGAGAGAAACAAAAAATATGACTACTGTGTAAACAAAGAGTTTGAGAGTAAGCATTACACAATCTCCAAGATTTTTTTTTTGAAAAGGGAAATAGATTGCCTATTTTTTACCACATACACTATGTTGACATAGTGCCCCAAAAAGAAACCAAAAAGAAAATGAAGTCTTTTCTTGAAAAAGGTAATTTTTACTAATTTTTTGTTTTTGTAATGTAATAATAATAAGAAAAGCAAGATTCTGATTCCTTCATTACCAAAAATTTTTGGTATTTTTGGTCATATCCATTATTTGGTATTGTGGGGTCTTTAGAAAGTCCTTGTTTACTGGAAGGTCAGAACGAGGAAATAAGTTGATCAAAATTTATCACCGTACGATTATTCAATATAATACAAGAACGAGAATTTCTATTTTCGAATGGAGGGTTCATAATGTAAAATTTATAGGATCTTATAAATTTTTAGAAAATTTGTTTCGTAAAAATCATGAATTTTTCGGAGCATTAAAGATTTTATCGAAAACTTACAGCAGCTTGCCAAACAAAGGCTAAGAGCAAAAATAGTACAGGTATGACAGGCATAACATCTACGATAGGATTGAAAAAGGCATAAGCCTCGGGCAATTTGCCGAAGAAAAAACTACTCGAAGAAAGGGTAGAATTAAGACAGATACAGATTAAACTAAAGATATTAAGCATAACAAACATTTCATTCTTGTAGATTAGAAAATTAGATTTTGATTGAGTTCTTTTTATGAGAGAAAAATTAAAAGGTAGGTCAAAAAACCTTCTTGTTCTTCGAACGCTCTCAAATCAAAAATCTTCCCTTTCATTCTCAAATGAGAATACAAGGAATTTTAGTTTCATACAATATCTTAATTTAATTTTATGGAATGATCAATCATTTTTTTCTATATTTTCATGTGTTGAATCCTAGCAGTAATATATTTCATATATATTTGAATTGGGATTGACGAACGACTAATACCAATATTAGTCTTTATTAGTATCAAAGAAAAATTCGAAATCGAAATGGGGCGTGGCCAAGTGGTAAGGCAACGGGTTTTGGTCCCGTTATTCGGAGGTTCGAATCCTTCCGTCCCAGAGCGTTTACATGAGAAAGAAAAGATTCTTCTCTTTAACAAATTTCTCTTTAAGTTTGGAAATTTTTTTCTTTAATCTTGGATATAGTGTCACCTTTTGTTCTGATTTTTCTATAAAAATCAAACTTTTTTCGTTTAGTTTTTCACAAATGCGATTGAGTGTACGGGTAGAAATAAAGATATTTCATTGAATTCTAAATTCAAAACAATTTTGGGGTATATCATTAAGAGACTACTATTTTAATAGTCATATTGAAGTAAGTTAGTTAGGAAAACTCTTTTTTCCATCAAATCTGAATTCTCGTATTATGTAATTCATTATGGAATTCAGAATTGAAAGAGAAAAAGAGATCCTTTTCTATTTCATACTCATGAAAACAAATTTTTTTTTTATGAACCCGGGTACTCGAAGAAATTTGAAAAATCTATATTATAAATATAGAGAAACTTATGACTTTTTCGAGTTATTGGAATAGCCTTATATTTTGTTAATAACTGATTTTATTCCGGAATTGGAAAATCCATAGGGCCGTTCTTTTTAGATTTAGAGTTTATTTGTTCGAGAAGAATTTTTCCATAATTTAACATAACATCCCGAATGATCTGTTGAAGATTTTAATTAGATTTAAGGAAATGGATTCACTTTTCTTTTTTAGAAATTTCTTTCACCCCATAGGATAGAGGGGCGAAATAACTTAAATCCTTTATAATATAAGACTTTTTTCCAGATAATTATTTACCTTTCCCTAGATACATACATAAAAACTTTCCCTAGATACATACATAAAAAAAAATTTGTATCATTGAGCCAATGACTATTCATGATTCCATATTGAATCAATTGCATACCGTTTCAAAATAAAATTTAAAATGAGAGGAGTGTTATGGTAAAACTTCGTTTAAAACGATGTGGTAGAGAAAGCAACGTGCGACTTGAAGGACATAATTCACTGTGGATTCTTACATCCGCCATTTTCTATAGGAATGAAGATGCTCTTGAATCGACATAGTTTGTTCCGCTCCTATTAAGAACCCAATTTGTATTGGGTTGGTAAATAGGAATAGTATAGTACATGATGGAGCTCGAGCAAAACGTATTGATTCATTCATCGGGGGGGCGAATCTAGGGTTAGTAACAATTAATAAATTAGACTACTTTGTTAAATATATCCTCAATATAGAAATGAAAATTTAAAATTGCAGGATTCAAATCCCAACAAGTTTGAAATAAAATAAATAACATTTTTCATATTACATTACAAGGGAAAAAATCGTTCATATTATCTTTCCATAGAAAGAAATAACAAAAAACAAAAGGTATGTTGCTGCCGTTTTGAAAAAGGGGATAAGGATCACCGAAGTAATGTCTAAACCTAATGATTTTAAGAGGTTAGAGACGATTCAGGAAATGCCTAAGGATTTACTTTCGGACTTTTTCAGAATTACCCAACTTGAGTTATGAGTACGAATGATATTTCTTTTTTTTTTCTTTTTTTATGTAAGTAAGAACAGAAAAACTTAAGTCTAAGTCATAAATTTTTTTATATATTTTACATTATATACAGAATATATTTTACATTATATACAGAAATAGTAGAATCTTTTTTTCTCGAGCCGTATGAGGAGAAAACCTCTTATACGTTTCTAGGGGGGGTTATTTATCTATATCTATCCCAATGAGCGATCTATCAAATCGTTGCAATTGATGTTCGATCCCGACGAGAAGGAAGAGATCTTTGAAAGGTGGGTTTTTATGATCCAATGAAAAATAAAACTTATTTAAACATTCCTGCTATTCGTTATTTCCTTGAAAAAGGTGCTCAACCTACAGGAACTGTTCATAATATTTTTAGAAAAGCATAATTTTGAAAAGAATTCATAAAATAAATAAAAAAATTAGAAAAAAGAAAGGTAACTAGTATAAATTTGTGTGGTAATTATTTACTCACAATTGCTCTTTTCTTGTTCTATATTATGTTTTATATTTACCATATTTATTGTTGTGCCAATCCAACACCAATCCTTATTTTATTTCATTTTTTTTTTATTTCATTTTTTTCTCAACAATTTATTCATATTGACAATGGTGTGTCGAACAAATATAATTCGATCGTAGATAAATAGATCTGTTTATTTCGATCCTTATTTATTTATGGGTTTTTCCTTTACTTCATTCAAATTATGGGTTTGCCAAATTTACTATTTGTTATATAAGATATATTTTTTTAACGAAAATCAAAATTTTTTTCTATTTTATAAAAAAGGGGGCGGTCTTTAAATGTAAATTTTTACGTTTTTTTTATCTGTCTTTAATTTAATTCAATCTACTTTGCTATTTTGTTTAATTGATCATCTAATCTTTCCTTTATATTTCTTTTGAATTCAAAATTCAATGTTTTTACGTAGTTGTATAGTTCAATTCCATTTTTTCCACTTGTATATACATATTTATCTGGGTTGCTAACTCAATGGTAGAGTACTCGGCTTTTAAGTGCGATTATGGTTTTTTACACATTTGAATGAAGTAATCAATTCGTCCAGACTTTTGGTAGAGTCTATAAGACCACGACTGATCCTGAAAGGTAATGGATGGAAAAAACCGCATGTCGTAATAAAATAATAAGAAAAAATGGAATTTGCATTTTTCTTATTATATTCTTTCTTATTTTTATTTTAAGAAATTAATAATTAGAGTTTGGTCTAGTGAATAAATGGATAGAGTTCTATAGCTCTAATTCTGGTAAAAAAAAAGCAACGAGCTTTTATTCTTAATTTGAATAATTTCCCGATCTAATTAAACGTTAAAAATAACTTAGTGCCTGATGTGTGGAAGGGGTCTCCTGTAAATGGACCTTTGATTCTTTTTTTTAAGAATCAAAAAAAATCCTACCTATTTTCTATTATGGATTGGAAACTAATGTGTAGAAGAAACAGTATACTGACAAAAAAAATTTCCAAAGTCAAAAGAGCAATCGGGTTGCAAAAATAAAAGATTTTTTTATCCTCTGATAATTTATTTAATAGAACGCAGATAAACCTATTGGATAGTAGAAGGGGAGAGGAAAAAGATCTGTTGATTGGACTCTGTATTTCCGGGGTATATATTTTTTTCATACATGATACATACTCTGTTCTGACCGTATTGCACTATGTATAATTTGATAATGATAATACAAGAAATACCTATTGTTTCTGGTTCAAGTAGAAATTGAAGTCAATGGAAGAATTACAAGGATATTTAGAAAAAGGTAGATCTTGGCAACAATATTTCCTATATCCGTTACTCTTTCAGGAGTATATTTATGCACTTGCTCATGATCATGGTTTAAATGGTTTGATTTTTGATGAACCCGTAAAAGTCTTTGGTTATGATAATAAATCTAGTTTATCACTCGTAAAACGTTTAATTATTCGAATCTATCAAAAGAATTCTTTGATTTCTTCGGTTAATTATTCTAACCAAAATTTATTTATTGATCACACTCACAACATTTTTTTTTATTCTCATTTTTATTCTCAAATTATATCCGAAAGTTTTGCAATTATTGTGGAAATTCCATTTTCCTTGCGATTAGTATCTTATTTAGAAAAAAAAGAAATACCAAAATATCATAATTTACGATCAATTCATTCAATTTTTCCTTTTTTAGAGGACAAATTATTGCATTTAAATTATGTTTTAGATATACTAATACCTCATCCCATCCATATGGAAATCTTGGTTCAAATCCTTCAGTGCGGGATTCAAGATGTTCCCTTTTTACACTTATTGCAATTCTTTCTTCACGAATACCATAATTGGAATAATCTCTCCATGAAATCTATTTATGTTTTTTCGAAAGAAAATAAAAGATTCTTTTGGTTCCTATATAATTCTTATGTATTTGAGTGCGAAATTTTATTAGTGCTTATTCGTAAACAATCCTCTTA